TGCTAAAGCAATGGAGCTAGGCGCAACAGCTATACTTGTAAACTCTGCCATTGCTCAAGCAAAATCACCAATATTAATGGCTGCTTCAATGAAGCTAGCAGTAGAAGCAGGTAGATGTTCTTATTTATCTGGCCGTATGGAAATGTCCAAATACGCTCAGGCCAGTTCTCCGCTTATTGGCATATCCGTATAATATATTCATATTTATTTTCTTAACAAAGGCTCATTATTGCTCGTGATTTTAATAGTTGACAATTATGATAGTTTCACTTTTAATTTAGTTCAGTGTATAGGGGAACATAATATTCCAATAAAAGTTGTACGTAATAACGCTATAACAATCTCTGAAATAAATGCATTACAGCCAAAAGCTATAATTATTTCGCCTGGTCCAGGCTGGCCAGACGATTCAGGTATATCCTTGGAAATTATTAAATATTTTGCAGATATCTTCCCAATACTTGGTGTATGTTTAGGACATCAAAGTATTGGTCAAGTACATGGTTCAAGTATCGTACATTCAACAGTTCCTATACATGGCAAAACATCTTTAGTGTACCACAATGGTCAAGGACTCTTTCAAAACGTTGCAAATCCATTTGTAGCAGCAAGATATCATAGTTTAGTTATTAATCATTTAGAAATACCTTCTACTTTATCTATAACAGCTTGGAGTAACAGCGGAATAATAATGGGTTGTTGTGATAAGAATTTTCCTATGTTGCAAGGAATACAATTTCATCCGGAAAGTCTATGGACAATTGAAGGGAAACAAATAATTTTAAATTTTTTAAATATGTCTTCTTATTAGAAATTAGATAAGACAAATTTATTTTAAGAACTTTTGTAGTTTAAAAATATCTTCTTCAAGCTTTATCTGACCTCTGTTGGTAATACCTGTCATGAGTAATTGATCGGCCTCCACAGAAATCCAGATTTGGGAATAAGATATATAGCTGATAAAAGTACTGATTATAAGCATCGCAAAACTGGAGTAAAGAATTGGTATTCCTGGATCTTTTTTTATTTGCAGACCAGTACTCGTGATTATCTCAAGGACTTGAATTGGTAGATAATCAATTATATTACTTTGTTTGACATCTAATTTACGTATTAATTGACCTTCCAGGTTATAGCAAAAAATACTTCCGTCTAAAGTTTGTAAAACAAAGGAATAACGGACCTGGTCATTATAGCTGATGTTACTAAACCAATAAGTATTGTTTCCCTTTTTAATTTTTATCATTGGGATTTGCAAACTCTCTTTATTATTAATTAATACCTTAAGTCCATTAATTTGCCAGTCAGTTTGATATAGTGTTAACCCTTTAAAGTATAAAGGATTGTTAACAGAAATATGCTGATTCACATTCCTATGATCTGTATGATCGACTAGAGATAGAGATGAATAAAATTGCTTTACTGATTTATCTTGGTAATATTCAATATGAAAACTATTAACTCTACCAATAATTTGTGAAGGAATACTGCTTAAGTATCCAGCGTGCACAACATTTTGAAAATTAAATGTTTCCTTAACTGGAACCATTTCTTGAATTAGAAAAGAAAAAAATAGACTAGTCATAGAACCAAATAGAAGAAGTATTATACTCACATGAACAAATACAGGCGCCACTTTGCCAAGTAATCCTTTGTAAGAATAGATAAAATTATTTTGATAAAATACATGATAATTTAATTTGCTTAAGCAATAAATATTAGAAGTTGTACTTAATGCTTTTACAGTATTCTGCTTATATAAAGGTTTAGATAATGATAAACTTTTTTTAAGCTTCCATCTACGAGCGTTTCTAAGACTAGGTAGTTGTGTTGAGAAAGTGCATACAATTAGACTTGCTCCAAATAATACTAGTAAAGCTAAATATGACCAGCTAGTATATAAATGGTCTATGTGCAATCCTTTAATGACTAACCAATTTATATCTAATATAATACCAGGATGAATAGGATAATTAGTTTGATAGTAATCTATAGTATGATCTTGTTCAATAATAGTTCCTAGTACGCTTACAGCAGCAATTAGTAACAATAAAATAATAGCAAAAGTTAAATTGCCTAATTGTTTAATAGTTCTCCAACGCCAGACTTTATATATCATTTGCATGCTTATTATTATAATTCTATAGTATTAATTGATTAAAAAAAATATGGAAAATGGAAAACATTCCTGTTGTAGTTATTACAAAGCTGCTAAAAGGAACTATACTATACATTTGAATACTACAAAGTTGAATTTTTTTAAGGAAATAGACTGATACCATACTTAAAAGTATCGGAAAGATGTAACCAAGCATATAGGTACTTACAAAAAACACACCTATTGCGAGTTTACGAGTATAAGTAATCCATGTTAGTAGGGTAATAAATACAGGCGCACTACACGGAGACAAAGTAAAGCCCAGAAACAAACCTATCCAAAAGACTTCTTGAAGAGAATACTTGCTTTTATGATGGGATGATGACGAGCCAGGACCAATGTTAGAAAGATTTATCAGCTTTAGTAAGCTCAGCCCAGTCGTTATTAATATGAGAGGTCTTAAAAGAGGTAAAGTATTCAGAATAGTCAAAGAACTATGCTGTACTATAATAAAAGAACCGCTTGTTATTAATAGGCTTAACATAAGACCAGTGGTAAAATTAAGATAATATAAGCTACTGGCTTTTTGTTGAGACAGATAAGCAAGAGTAAAGGGTAGAGTCGATAACATACAAGGATTAAAACTAGTTAAAACTCCACCAGTGAAGATAATGACTGAACTAATGATTGTCACACTATTAATTTGCTGAGAGACCAACTGATTTAAACTTTGTTGCACAAAAAAAATATCTAATTCAATCGTAGTAGGATCCATTTGTATCAACTATTGGTGTTAATGTTTATAATGGTAAGAATACTCCCCAGGAAGGACTTGAACCTACGACCCATCGGTTAACAGCCGATTGCTCTACCACTGAGCTACTGAGGATAAATATAATAACAATATTATAGTATATTAACTTAAAAAAAACAATAGATAAGATGTTGTTCCACTGAATTTGAATATTATTGTGTCTTGCTTTTTGAGTGAATCAAGTGCTAATATATAGTAAAATAATGCGGACGTGGTGGAATTGGTAGACACGCTAGACTTAGGATCTAGTGAGATTATCTCGTGAGAGTTCAAGTCTCTCCGTCCGCATTTATAAATTTTTTACATATTCCATTTCTCAAGAACTAATCGTAATGACCCGTCCTGTAGTATATTATTTTCTATGTTGCTAAAACCTTGTTTTGCACCTTCTTCTAAAATAATATTATAAGCATATTGTTGTTGTATTTTTTCTGCTATTGCGTCAAGCAATCGTTTGCCTTGCCAAGTATTAGAGTCAGCACTCAAATCATAAGATTGTTGAGACCATCTCATTTCAGCACTATATTCTAATTCTCCATTACAACTCCACAGTTTAATACCAGGATGTGGATTAGTTTGATTCTTATCTAAATATTCCCAATTGATTCCTAATGTATCTAATGTTTTTATAAGAGTCGGAGCATTTATAACTTTAGTCTTGATTTTACTTAAATGTGACATTTCAATAGTGTCCTACATCAATATTTTATATATAAATTCTATTTATTAATTACTAATAGCACACATATATTGGTACAATATGGACAAAAGGTCAAGACTTAATTTTAGTAAATCGTTATAAAGAATAGAAAAAAGGCTCTTTACAGTTACTTGCTGGGGTTAATTGTATTAAGAGTATTTTTTCTCATGTAAGTATGCAATAATCTACTAACAATTACTTAGTGTAATTGGGAAGTATCTAAATAAATCCTAAAAAAAATAAAATTATGACTGCTACTTTAGAAAGACGCGAAAGCGCAAGCCTGTGGGAACGTTTCTGTACTTGGATCACTAGCACCGAAAACCGCCTATACATAGGTTGGTTTGGTGTTGTAATGATTCCTACATTATTAACAGCTACATCTGTATTCATCATTGCATTCGTTGCTGCACCTCCAGTAGATATTGATGGTATCCGTGAACCAGTTGCTGGTTCACTACTATATGGTAATAACATCATTTCAGGTGCTATTATCCCTAGTTCTGCAGCTATTGGTATTCATTTCTATCCTATTTGGGAAGCTGCATCTTTAGATGAGTGGCTTTACAATGGTGGTCCTTACCAATTGATTGTTCTTCATTTCTTACTAGGTGTTTGTTGCTACATAGGTCGTGAATGGGAATTAAGCTACCGTTTAGGTATGCGCCCTTGGATCTCAGTTGCTTTTACAGCACCTGTAGCAGCAGCAGCAGCAGTTTTCCTTGTTTACCCTATCGGTCAAGGAAGCTTCTCTGATGGAATGCCTCTAGGTATCTCTGGTACATTCAACTTTATGCTTGTTTTCCAAGCTGAGCATAACATTCTTATGCACCCTTTCCACCAACTAGGTGTTGCGGGTGTATTTGGTGGATCTCTATTCAGTGCAATGCACGGTTCACTAGTTACTTCTAGTTTAATTCGTGAAACTACTGAAAATGAATCTGCTAACTATGGTTACAAGTTTGGCCAAGAAGAAGAAACTTATAACATCGTAGCTGCTCACGGTTATTTCGGTCGTTTGATTTTCCAATATGCGAGTTTTAATAACTCACGTGCATTACATTTCTTCTTGGGTGCATGGCCAGTAGTGGGTATTTGGTTAACATCTATGTCTGTAAGTACAATGGCATTTAACTTAAATGGCTTCAACTTCAATCAATCGGTTGTTGACAGTCAAGGTCGTGTTATTAACACTTGGGCTGATATCTTAAATAGAGCTAACCTAGGAATGGAAGTTATGCATGAGCGTAACGCACACAATTTCCCTCTAGATTTAGCTTCTGGAGATTCTTGTCCCGTAGCATTAGTAGCACCTTCTATAAACGGTTAATATGTCTGACAGTAATACCTTAGGTATTGCTGGCTGTATTTGCTATTAGTTTCTATACAATAACCTTAAAGCAATAATTAGCTTTAAGGTTATTTAGTATATTTACTATGTGCTCTCACCCATTGCACTGTAATATAGGTTGAGTGGCATTATATAACTCTGTTCAAGAGGAATAAGATTAATACAATATTCATTAGCATCTGGCTTTGTACTATTTATATTCTTTAGCCTAAGTGTTTTAGAAAAATTTGTTTTGAAAAAGATAGAACTTGCATTAGAAACTGAAATACTTGTATCCTCTGGAACCTTGTTATTATTTTGTGTTCGAGTAAACAGTTCTAACAAGCTTTGCCCTCTTCTTCTACGGGTTAATTCTACTAATCCTAATTCAGAAAGCTGTATAATCTCAGGTTTAGCATTGTCAAGCTTTAGTACTTGACAAAAATGCTCCAGTAATTGAATTCTATCTTTATATGCTTTCATATCAATAAAGTCTACAATAATAATTCCATTAATGTTTCTTATTTTCAGCTGATAAGCAATTTCACTAGCAGCTAAACAATTAGTCTTTAAAAGAGTATTTTGTGCATTACCTGATCGGTTAAAGGAGCCAGAATTCACATCTATAATAGTTAAAGCTTCATATGACTCAATAAAGAGATATACTCCACATTCTAATATAATCTTCGAACATAGAGCACCAAGTATTGTTTTATTGATATTAAATTTTTCAAGAATACATATATCAGAATTGTATAGCTTGATTATATTTCTTAGAGCAGGTGATTGTTGATTGTTTTTTTGAACTTGTTCACATAAGTATCTAAGAGCATACTCAGAATCTATAATAATAGAACTAATATCTTTATCATAATAGTCTCGGATAATCTTTTTCACAAGATTGTTGTCCTGATATAATGTGAAAGGTGCTTGATTTTGTATTGCAGTTTTTTGTAAATAGCTCCACTGTCTCCCAAGATTTTTAAGTTCATTTATTAATGTTTTTTCATCAACTCTGAGTGAAGACTCTTTAAAGAGAATACCCATTTGCCTTGGCTTAATTAAAATACCTAAAGCGCGTAAGAATGATCTCTCATTTTCATCATAAATTCTATGAGTAATACATATTGTATTATTAAATGGCATCAAAATTAAATATTTGCCAGTAAGATGAATATTCGTGGTTAATCTTGGACCTTTGCTGATTGTAGGCTCCTTAACAATTTGAACTAACACTTTTTGCCGTATTGCAATAGCATCATAAATATTATATTGGTTCTTCAATGCTCGACGATGCTTAATATCATTAAAATGAATGAAGCCACTTTTATCATAATAATTTAGTTTAACAAAAGCTGCATTAATACTCGTAAATATTTTTTGAATAGTTCCTATATAAATATCTTTAACTTGACATGTATGATGGTTGACTATAATTTCTTGAATCTTCTGTTGATTTACAATCGCAGCTATATTGTTGATTGGCGAAATTATGATTTTTTTTATCATTGATATAACAAAATAGCTTGTAACTGAATAGTTTTTAAATACACAAATGTATTGTAAGGTATTAAATTAGTAGTAATGAAGTTGGGTATACTAATAAACGCTAATAGTCTTTTGTCTGTTTTTAGTTTTTTTAAAATAGACAACACCATTCTGCAGTGCAAAAAGTGTATCATCTTTACCTTTACCGACATTTTTTCCAGGTTTCACTTGTGTACCTCTTTGGCGGATAAGAATATTTCCCGAAACTACTGATTCTCCCCCATACTTTTTGACACCTAGACGCTTAGAATTCGAATCTCTGCCGTTTTTTGTACTTCCACTACCTTTTTTATGTGCCATAATTGATATTATATTGTGATGAATTTTTATTTGATATTAACTGATTCTATTAATACTCTACTTAACTCTTGTCTGTGTCCATTCTTGATTCTCATATTCTTCTTTGATTTCATTTTAAACACTGTTATTTTGCTTCCTTTGATATGCCTCAATACTTTACCCGTTGCATACATATTAGGTATGCAAGGTGTACCAATTCTCACTTCTGCATGTTTTTTAAAGAATAGAATTTTTTCTAGCTTAATATGTTGACCAGGTTTAACTGCAATTTTATTAATATCATAAAATCTACCTGGCTGTACCCATAGTTGTTTACCACTGGCTTCTAGTATTGCGTATATCATATGTTCTAATAAAAATATATAGATTTTTCAGTTGCCTGATTGTACTTATTTAAGATGATACTTAATAGTTATATAAGCATATCTAGCATCTCTTAATCATATAACATTAACATTATTAACACAAGTTCTAGAATAAATGGCTTACAGCTTTTAAAAAATAGCTTGCGCAGCTTTAGAACTTAGTGCAACCAGGATTTTGGTACCATTTACACTAGTAGTATAGCTTAATTTTAGACCTATGGCATATGGATGTGTAAAATATATTCCAGATAATATATTTCCATCTGGACAGATAAAACTATAATGTGACTTCAAGTTGCGGTATAATGGTCCAGATTTAATATTAAATTTTTGTGCTTTAGTAGACTTGAAGCGCCCCATTTTTTCTTTTTCGATAATGTTATAAACTAATTCTTCTGTTCTACTATCTGAACAATGTAAATGAATTAAGTATGACGGGCCAATATTGATATAGCCATAATGCACGACTTTAACTAATAAATTATATTTGAATGTGGTTTGAGAATATTTGCGGGCAAACTGGAGGTATTTTATTAATCCAGATGGACCGTAAATATTTACTTTATCGATCCGGCTACTTAAACTTAAACTAGATAACAGCCCCATTAACCCGGCCATATTCTCTAAGTGTAAATTGGTAAGAATAATATTATTTATTTGATGTAGTTTAATGTTTCTTTTAATTAATGTATGTTGGCAACCTTCAAAGCAGTTAAATAGCCAAACTATACCAGTTTGACTACATTTTAATAGTAAGCTAGGTGATTTGTTAAACATCTGTTAGGCGAATATAGTTCTTAGTCATTTGAGTGTTCAAATAGGATTGTCTTGTATTATCAATAAGCTCTATACATGATTCAACATCTTATTTCAAAGAATTAACTTCATTATTAAGATACACAAAGCTAGTATCTTTTCCACTGAGAATAGACTTTCCTAATGAGAGAGCTTGTTGGGCGCTAAAAAAGGCTTTTCTCTTCCAATTTGCTTTTCTAGACTTAGATTTAGATTTAGAGGTGCGCTTTTTAGGAACAGCCATAATAATTATTTTAAAGTATATATATAATAGGTCATAAAATAGCTGGTCTTTAATATTCATTAGACTTTGCATAAATTAGATATTATTAAAACAATTATATCGTAGTATTTCGAGGGATGCAAAGATCCCTTGTATGTGTTTTATCAATACAATCTAAGAATTCATGCTTCTTAGCTGCTGCAAAGCCGCTCTTCCAATATTATAGAGAGCCCAAGAGCCAGCTGCTAAAACAGGTATTAGCACAATCAAAAGTCTCATATCCATATAGCTTGTTTATTCCCTTATAATCAGTTTTTTAATAAATAACTCAAGATAACATTATCTTGTCTTGTTATCAGATAATTGCAATTATAGTATATTATGATACTAGTTCTGCTTTATGACAAGTTGCAAAATATATAGCAATAATTTTTTGTTATGTACTATTATGATAATATATAATTGCTCTATTTTAACTGTTCTTTTTGCCTTGCATATTTTTATGAGAGATTTACCTTTTACGTTGGATCAATTAAGAATTCTTAAAGCTATCCTCAAAGAAGGTAGCTTTAAGCGTGCGGCTGATAGTCTATATGTCTCTCAGCCAGCTATTAGTTTACAGATTCAGAACTTAGAGAAGCAACTCAATATTCCAATTTTTGAACGTAGCAATAAAAGAGCTACCCTTACTGAAGCTGGCAGTTTATTATTACGTTATGGAGCAAGAGTTCTAGCATTATGCGAAGAGACCTGTAGAGCTTTAGAAGATTTACACAATTTACAAGGTGGCACTCTTGTTGTTGGAGCTAGCCAAACTACAGGCACATATTTAATGCCAAGACTAATCGGCCTATTTAGACAAAGATATCCTCAAGTGACGGTTCAACTACAAGTCCATTCTACTCGTTTAATTTCTTGGAGCGTAGCTAATGGTCAAATTGATGTAGCTGTTATAGGAGGTGAAATACCTACTGAATTAAAAGAAGTGTTAGAGGTAAGATCTTATGCAGAAGACGAATTGGCGCTTATTTTACCAACCTCACACATACTATCACGATTTAGCCATATTCAAAAAGAAGATCTTTATCGATTGCGTTTTATAGCACTTGATTCTCAATCAACTATTCGGAAAGTTATTGATACAGTATTAAATCAGTATGAGATAGATAGCAGTCGCTTTAAAATTGAAATGGAGCTCAATTCGATTGAAGCAATCAAGAATGCTGTGCAGTCAGGCTTAGGTGTAGCATTTGTTTCAGTATCTGCAATAGCTAAAGAATTAGAACTTGGTATTTTACACTGGGCTAAGATCGAAAATGTAACAATTAAGAGAATGCTATCTATTATAGTTAACCCCAATAGATATACCTCCAAAGCTGCTGACACATTCAGTAAAGAAATTTTAACTTTATTTGTTAATCCTATCCAAGATACAAGCGATATCATATAAATATTAGCTATATTTTTATCTTTAACCTATCTGGCCTAAAGGATCTGGGATGCTTGTTGAGGGTGCACAGAAATTTCCAGTTGAAACAAAGCCTAATCTTAATTTTAGCCAAGTAATAAACACAGGATTTTTTGAAACAATAGCTACAGAAGGTTTATTTAATTGTTTTTTTATTATACTCATCTCAGGCGCATTAATGAATATAGGGTTTACAATAAGCCAAAAATCAATAACTTTATTGATACTTTTATAATGATTAATTCTTTCTCTTAATATTTCTTCTATAGGTTCTTCTTTCAATAAGAAATCTTGACTTGCGATAGCAAAGTAGTATGTTGTCATAATATATATTATAATAATTTGTGCATGTTAATAAATAAGGTTTTAGAACATATAAATATAGTTTAGATGTTAAGTTAGCACTAATATAGTTTTGTGTTAATTAAACATACAATTCAAAAATGATCCTTTAAATACTTTAATTATGGCCTAAAAATATAACCATATGGATAATTCAAAGATTACATACTGGCCTGTCTTTAGAGGAATTGAACTGAATAACCAAGTTTCTAAACTGTTTGAAAAATTATATTTTAAATTTAATAGCAATCTGTCGAATAAAACCCCCAGTATCTTATCAATTGATATTGCGAATGTACAGATCAAAAAAGAAATTTTTAAAATTATTTTACTTGAGTTAGAAATCCTAGTATTAGATATTACTGAGCTCGAAGTAACAATGGATGACTTATTGAGGTTGAACAAAAAGATTTTGATTGACCTAACCAATAAATCTATAATAGCAGCACAGTCTCTATTATCATATCCTAACAGCCCTACCATAAGTAATAGTTTAAATTCCACACTTTCTTATAAAAGTCTATTATTAGAGCACAGACTTTTATTACAGAACTTGATTCTTTTATTAGTGTTTGGTTCTTCCAATATTGCTCCAGAATACAATTCATTCTTGAAGAACCAAGTACCTTTAAAACAAGTTGAAATTCTTATAGATAATTTTGTTATACAGCTAGCTGACATAGTTTTTTTTAATCTAATAAATTCTTGTCAGTCACTGTCTCAACTATTCGACTTTTTAAAGGATAATAATATCTGTAGTGAAAACTACATTTCAGCTCGCTCGATTGCTACTTTTCGAAATAATTTATTATGGTCACAACTATTATCTTATTATATTCATCAACCCCAAACTGTTTATAATAATCGTTACCAAGTTTGGCTCTTTAGTATAAATGGTATCAGTTGTCAATATGTCTATACAAGTAGAGAAATTAGCTTCCGTGATTTAAGTAGACTTCAACTAGTTATAATTATTTTTTTAGAAGTGCAAGATTTTTTATTACCAAAAATTCAATTTTTTATAATCTTTATTGGAAAACTATGTACTTACATATTTCGTAACACTGTCCGTTTTTTAATAAAAACCTTATTAAAAAGTTTTGCAGGTGTAACTAGATCTAAGATTTAATACTAAATTTTCTTTAAAAAGAACTCTACCAATTAATATAGTTGAATTGTAGGCTCTTGGAAAGACAAATAGTTTTGGAGCAGCAATATTGCTATACTTTGAATTTATTATTTTACTAATAGGTAGATGACAGACATTACACTAGATCAACAATTCCAAGATTTGTGTGGCTTATTTAACAAGAAAGATAACACTTCTAAATTAATTCAGCTCAGATTATCTAAAGAAATCATGCAGTATGGACCAGAAGGAGAAATCAAACTAATTTCTATATTACGAGAAAGATTACTTAACGATAGGAAGTTAACTAATTACGTCGATGGTTCAATTTATGAATTACTACTAAATTCAGAAGAAAAGAGTACTAAGTTAGAACTACATAATTCTTTTCCAAATGGTGTCATACCATTAAAATCTAACCTGGGAATTGATTATACAAAATTGCAACAACTATTAACCCAAAAAAAGTTTCAAGAAGCAGACTCGTTAACACAGTTTTTACTATGTAAACTATCTCAAATTACTAAAGGTCACTCGCGCTCATGGTTATATTTTACAGATGTGCGATATCTACCAGTAGAAGACTTACAAACTATTGATCAATTGTGGCAAATACATTCAATGGGCTTATTTGGACTATCTGTACAGAGAAAAATTTGGCTGGCAAGTAACACTAACTGGGATAAATTTTGGTGTAAGATAGGGTGGACCAAAGATAATAGTACATGTCGTTATCCTAAAGAATTTACTTGGAATATAAACGCACCTGCAGGTCATTTACCTTTATTTAACCAGTTACGTGGTGTTCAAGTACTAGCGGCGTTATTTGAACATCCTGCTTGGATAGAATAATAAGCTCCCTGACTCCAATAAAGATGTCTACTACTCTTCTGTGATGCTTTACACTATCACAGGATATCTATTAATTAATTCTATTACTCTAATAAAATGTAGAAATAAAGTTTCAGAATCATGAGGACCTGGGCTAGCTTCAGGATGATATTGTACACTAAAAAATGGATAACTCTTATGACTTATGGCAGCTATTGTAAGGTCATTACCATTAAATTGAGTAATCTTAACACATCTCAATTTCTTATCATCCATCTTAATAGCATATCCATGATTTTGACTTGAGATACTAATAGTTTTACCTAACCCAACAGGATGATTTAGACCTCTATGGCCAAATCTTAGTTTAAAGGTTCTTAAACCTAATGCTAAACTTATGATTTGATGTCCCATACAAATCCCAAATAATGGAACTTTAGCTTCCATTAAATCAAGAACATTACTAACTGCATACTGAACATTCTCTGGATCACCTGGACCATTGGACAATAAAACACCATCAGGTTTGTATTCTAGTATTCTTTTACTATTTGTACTGGCAGGAACAACAATTACATTTTTTATATATTTACTCAGATTACGCAAGATATTATATTTAACTCCAAAGTCAATAACTATTACTGTCAGATTTTTTAGCAAGTTATCTTTTTGTTGGCTACTTTGATAGTAACAAGGATAATATGGTTTTATCTTGGATAGATGATAAGAAGTTGATGTAGATGCATTAATAACAGAATCTTTGAGCTGAGTTTTTGCTAGAGGTATTTCATTTAGCATTGTTAGTCTTAAGGATCTAGGTTCTAGTATCTCCGTTGAGATACAACCGTACATTGTCCCATGACTTCTCAAATATTTGGTCAATTTACGCGTATCAATACCATAAATATGCATCATTTTTTTCTCTTTCATGTAACTGATTAATGATTGATTAAGTCTCCAGTTACTTGGATTAATACAAATATTTTTTGTAATAATACCGTTCAATAAAGGCATTCCAGATTCAACATCATCATTGTTTATTCCAGTATTACCAATCTCAGGATATGTAAAATTAACAATTTGACCACTGTAACTCGGATCTGTTATAACTTCTTGGTATCCAGTCATACCAGTATTAAATACAATTTCTCCAAGTGAAGTTAAGGATTGGCAAAAGGACCATCCGTAATAAGTTTCTCCATTTTCTGTTACTAATATAGCTTTATGAGCTTTCATGGCTTATCTTTAATTTTAATATTTTATAATAAGTAGCTTATTAAGTAGAGTAAAATAGATAGCTTTAATTAAAGTAAAGCTATCTATTATCATGGGATTGCTTGATTAATGATTGAGATTAATCCCAACCAATCTCTGATTGACTTAGAACATAGTTAGCTACATTATTAATGTCATCACTTTCTAAGCGTCCGCCGAATGCTGGCATAGCGCCTTTGCCATTGGTAACCTGTGTTGTGATTGCATCTACACTATTCATACCGTTATCTTTAAGTATATCTTTCTCTAAAGTTTTCTCTGGGATAATTAGGTTTTTACCACCTAAATGACACGCTGCACAATTTGCCGAAAAAATTTGCTCACCAGCTGCTATATCAGCAGCTATTACATTTTGAGAAGAAGTAGCCGTAACGACTATAACTGCGATGACTAATGCTGAAAAGTACTTATTCAATTTACTATCTCCTTAATTTAATAGTATGGAATACATAAAATCTTTTGACCATACCAGTATATGATACTTGAAAATCATTAACTCATAATAATTTACAATAACTTTTGTAATTTAATAATAAATTTTACCGCCGCCCCATTTTTCAAATACAACTTTTGGTTGTATTAGAATGTATCCCGCTATCGTGAACAAATCGTCATCGGTCAGATTCCGCATTTTAGAAAAAATATCTGCACTTTTAATGCTGGGATGCAATTCTGCAATTTCCTCAGCTCCATCGTAGCTAGTAGGATTTGTCATGTAATCAATTAAGCTTTCAATATTATCTCTTCTAGGTGTTGCAAGACTTAATGCTTCAGGATCTAAGCCAACGTTTGGGTTGGTCTTTGTAATACCGCCATTATGACACTGAGAGCATGTATTATTAAATAATCTTTTGCCACGTGTAACCTGCTTCGGACTAAGCGTTGTTGTTGTACCTAAATCATTTAAAGGTACTGTCATAGTGGCTTCATCTAGCTCAATAGCATATGCATGGCTATATAAGAACAAGCTTATAATACATGGAAGCCAGTAAATTTTTTTAAGCATAATTAGGTTTAATTAGTGTGAGAAGTAAGTACGAAAAAAATGATAAATAAACACCTTCGCTTATCTATCTTTCATAATTTACATTGATAAAGATGTTATTATTAATTAGTTAATCTTTCATAAGTGAAATAGATAAACATAATATATATTCTATTGTATGTATATATATAATAAAATCTCTTGAATATAAAGATTTTATACTATTTATGTTATTTTCTATGCAACGATAATATCTGTGCCAGCTTAGCTTTTAGTTCAGTTCTTGGAACAATTAAATCAACAAATCCGTGGGAGAATAAATACTCGGATGTTTGAAAATTGTCAGGCAGTTGTTCCTTGATTGTTTGTTCAATAACTCTTCTTCCAGCAAATGCAATCAGTGCTTTGGGTTCAGCAATAATTAAATCTCCTAGCATTGCAAAGCTGGCTGTTACTCCACCTGTAGTTGGCGATGTCAGTATTGGGATATATAATAGACCAGCTTGATTGTGCCTCTGTAATGCAGAAGAAACTTTAGCCATTTGCATAAGACTCAAAAGACCTTCTTGCATTCTTGCACCGCCAGAAGCACACAAGATAATAGCAGGAATTTTTTGATATGTTGCTACTTCAATGAGCCTTGTCAGCTTTTCTCCAACAACCGATCCCATACTGCCTCCCATAAAACGAAAATCCATAATTCCTAGGGCAACAGGATGATTACTTATTTGGCCTAAACCAGTTTGGACAGCATCAGGTAGTCCAGTTTTATTTTGCATGTCTACTAATCTTTGACCGTAAAGTTTTTGATCAGCAAAACCCAGAGGATCAGTTGAAGTAACGTAGTTATTTATTGGTTGCCAAGTATTTAAGTCAAGTATTTGGGCAATTCGATCTTTACTCGAAGTAGGGAAGTGATGATTGCATTGAGGGCAGACTTTTGAATTTTTACGTAAGGCCTTGTCATGCATTAATAAAGCACACCTTTCACATTTAACCCAGAATCCTTCTGCAACAGCAATACTTTCCTTCTTTGATGTACGGCCAGATTTTATATTACGCTTCGTAAGAAGCCAGTCTTCTAAAGACATATCTCTAAATTTATTTGACGTGTATGCTAGTATAAATAAATCCACTAAGGTGTTTTTTGAATATGACCATATAACTCATGAAAGTAAATGATTTTATCAAGCAAATGGTAAACACAAATATTAATTGTAGCAATATTTAATGAATTGTATGTAAAAGACTTTTAGTCTCTAATTGTTTTATCTTTTTGACTCACAAATATTAAGGCAGCTGTTATTGGTAAAATAACGATAAGAGCACCTAATATTAAACTATTAAAAAAACTTGATAATGATGCAGTCATATATTTTCTTCCTGTATTAATGTCTATCCCATATACAATCAAAATGAGTTCTTTAAGTTGTATATATGAGAAGTTGGTTTCCTTAATATTACCACTTAATGTTTGAGACAATATCTTTTTTTCCGATATTGTATAATATATATATATTTCTTATCGATTTAAAGTTATTAGAATTCTTTTACATAGATGAGAATCATGCATGCCATTTGATTATTATAGTGCCCCAGGTGAGTCCCGCTCCAAAACCTGACACTACAATAATATCACCTTTACTAATTTGTTTTTTTTGGAAGGCTTCATCTAGAGCAATCGGTATTGAAGCTGCAGATGTATTACCATAATGTTGTATATTAGAAATTATCTTTTCAGAAGGTATTGAAAGCTTGTTTGCTACAGTATCTAAAATTCTTTGATTAGCTTGATGTAATAACAACCAAGATACATCATTAGAACATAAACCAACTTGCTCCAAGCACTCTGTTATACTCTGAGGAACTTTAGATACCGCGAATTTGTAGACTTCTTTTCCATTCATCTGTAAGTAATTGTACTGACTTGCAACTGGTGGAAATATATCAAGTTTTTGATCTATATATGACTTAGCTTGGTAGGTAATGGATAGTTTATCTGAATGCTTACCATCAGTATGTAAATTAAAGTTTAGAAAATCATTTCTTTTACTTGCTTGTAAGATAGCAGCACCAGCTCCATCACCAAAAAGTATACAAGTACTTCTATCAGTCCAATCCACCCAACGAGATAGTATATCAGCACCAACGACCAATATATTTTGGTAAGTTCCGGTCTGGATATACTGGCTAGCTGTTATCAAGCCAACAACAAAGCCAGAACATGCTGCCGTCAGATCAAAAGCAACTGCGTTCTTCGCATCAATAGAAGCTTGTAACTGGCTTGCACTACCAAACATATCATCTTGCGTCGATGTAGCTAAAATTATTAAGTCAAGGTCTTCAGGTGAAAATGAGACTTTTTGCATTGCTCTTTGTGAAGCGATAGTCGCAAGATCAACAAGTGATTGATCAGCCCTCAGCACTCTTCTTTCTTTAATACCTGTACGATTAGAAATCCACTCATTAGATGTTTCAATGATATTACTGAGCTGTGTGTTACTTATGCACATATCCGGCAAGGCAGAGCCTGTGGCAAGAATATGAGCACCTACCATATTAGATGATTCCATATCACTTTCAAAACGATCATGTAAGTACTATTTATTAAGATGCTTTATATTTATTAAGATAATATATCCACGAGATTACATATATTTATTAATTATGTTAGAACCTTCTTATAACTATAATTTAATGTGGGATTGCGAACTTAGCAGTGTTCACTAACTTTAAAATGAACTGTGTCTATAATATTATTTGTTATTATTCAGTTCGAGGATGATAGTATTGGTTAATACCTCTTTTAGTAAAAAGTAATATTATCTTGAGTATTTGATTTACATATGCAGGTAGAAAACTCGAAAGATTTACTTACTATAATTTAGCTTTTTTGCTGCTACTTTCCAGTTCTGACAAGTTTGAGCTACTATATCTATAAACTTCCGAGCGTATTATTATTATACCACTTTCTTCTACGGCATGCAAGTTAGAAGAATTACTAATAGTGGTAGATTATGACATACCACGAATAATAAAATCAAAGTATGGTGAAATAATTTGAGACTCTTCTACACTTAATCTTTCTAAAGATGCGTCTTTTAAACACTGTACAGCGTCTATCATTCCTAAGATAGGGACTCCTAACGAATTGTACATTTCTCGCACACCTATAACACCAATTTTTTCTATAGCTTCTTTATCACCTGCTAAAACGCCATAGGTAACCAGGCGTAAATACCAGCCATAGTCTCTTAAACATAGAGATCTTTTTCGTGCACCTTCTGCGTTACCGCCAGGTGCAATATATTCAGGATGAATTTGAAAAATAGTTTTACTGGCTTTTTGTACTATATCTTTCTCTTGGTCTCTTAAGAGAGATATAATTTTAATTCTTTTTTCTCCCGTTTTTAAATATTCTTGAATAGCTTGTAATTCACCGATTGTCGGATAGCGTAATTCATTGTCCGCATTAATAATAATTTGACTAACTAGACTCATAATTTATTTTTGTGTGAAAATTTATGGCTTATTATATCTCTTTGTATGCTCAATCGAACAAAAAGAAGCTTATAGCATATTATCAGCTATGAATAAAATAGGGATTTAGCCCTATTTTTATCAGTATAGATGATTATATTTTTTCTACCATATAATTACAGATAAAAAGATAAAACATCTGGAAAAAAACGGTTAATTTCAATGACTAAGCCAGCTGTGAATGTAATCCAAATAGCTCCCACAACAGGAACTGTTGATAAGTATTTTAATAAATTGTTGTTCATAGATTCTTCTTTCCCTTATATTTATAAATAATTAATTACTCTAGCGTGGTGAAACTGTGATATTCTCTTCAGTTTCTATAAGATCGCCACTGGTAAACTCTTGCCATGCTGCTAAAGGCCATGTAAAACCAGATACAGAAAATTTCATTGCTAACGGTACATCAATAATAATTTCTTTCTCAGTAGGTTTACTTGTACTAGACACAGCTTGCAAATAACCTCTCCCAACCCATCCAATCCAGCCAGCTATATAAATAAATAACAATCCAGGAAATATGAAGTCTCCTGCTCTAGTCCATCGACCATCTGCAATTAAGTGAGGCAATCCATCAGTTCCGCATAACAGGCCAGCTTTACCATAATTTTCAAAACGGTTTTGTGTCTTAGTAATTTGGGCTTCTAGAGCTAAAGCTGGTGGGGTAGCTGTTTCGTATTTAGCTAACCTAGTCTTCAATTTTTTGACACTGCTCTCTAATCTCTTATTGAAAGATGCAGAATCTTTACATGGTACTAAGCCTGATACATCTGCTTTAGTGTTAATTGGGGAACTGGATAAACATATTCCTATGATACCAACAAGTATTAATAATCGTTTCACAATCTTATATTCCTAATTTTTCTGACTATAACAAAAAGTTACGTATGACTTATGAACTATTTTTATAGTTATACTATAGAACAATAGCTGCTGATCACTAATTTGTGTATATGTAGTAACATTTATTGAAATATATAGCATTATTAATGTTTTGAGATTGACTCATTCATGCAATGAAACTTTAATTATTATTAATAGATATGATTCTATGGAAGGCCTTTTTTAAGAAAGCTGATTTTATATTTGGACATTGGCCTAAAAATATGAACACGTGTAATCAAGGCAGTGATTTACTGTTAGTTGATGATTTAATTTATCAAGGGAAAAAGATTGATATATATCTAAGTACAACTAATAACATTAACTTACACGAGTTAGAACAGTTATGTGATGCAGTTGGGTGGATTAGAAGACCCTTCCGTAAAGTTAAAATAGCAATAGACAATAGTTTTTTAACGATATCTTTGTTTTATAATGAGAATAACACAAAGAAAATGATTGGTTTCGCACGTGCTACTTCAGATCATGCTTTTAATGCTACTATCTGGGACGTTGTAATACACCCACATTTTCAAGGCAGAGGATTAGGCTCAGCTTTAATGGACCAAATTGTTCAACATTTACGTTGTGAGGATATTACAACCATTACTCTCTTTGCAGATCCTAAAGTTCTTTCTTTTTATAAGAGCCTAGGATTTATTACCGATCCTGATGGTGTCAAGGGTATGTTCTGGTATCCTAGATAACTAGATCTAAACACTAGACATTTAAGACAAACACTATTATACTAACTAGGGTAGTACGGGATATAGCGCAGTTTGGTAGCGCGCCTGCTTTGGGAGCAGGATGTCGCAGGTTCAAATCCTGCTATCCCGATTTGTTTATTTTTGTAGTTATTTTATGCCATGTTGGAAGACCCTTCATTATTTATATAAGTTTTCAAGATTTTTACGAGAATACAAGTATTTAGGATCTAGCCGGCAAGCATGTTCATAATATGTTTTGGCCGTCATATATAGAGATATATCATTAAATATAAAGCCTATTGCATTACAATACTTGGCCTGCCACGTTAAAGACATCTCAGTATTCTTATGCAGTCGATCTTCGAGAACTGTTAAAGCTAAACATAATTTTTTATGGTGTATACAGAGATTAGCTATGCTGTAAATCTCTTCGGTTGATAAAGTTGACATATTAAAAGACTTTAAATTTTTCAAAAGGCTATACTCTTTACGCTGAAAATTAATAACTTGTAGAATTAGTAATATGAAAATAGGCGTTAAGATTGCAGATAACAAGATGAGGTATGTAATCGGAATAATTTCAATCATGTATAGTAAGTATGTAATAATGTAATTTATTATGCTATACTTCCGTATGTTTGTATAGCTAAATATGTTAGCAATTAATGACTATTATCAATTAATTTAAAATTAAGATCTATGACTAAAGGAACTTTAGGTGGTACTAATAGAAAAAGAATTAAAACGTCTGGATTTAGAGTTAGAATGCAGAGCCCCAGTGGTAAAAGAATTATTAGAGCTAAAAGAAGAAAAAACAGGAAAAGAATAGCAATTTAGTAGGTAGCAACCTAAAGTTTTAGCTAACCGTCATTGATGCATTCAGCTACTTTCTAAAACAAGAAAGAATTAGCTGCTTTATGAATAAGTATAATAAGTAGTATGGACTTTTATCAAGAATTAGAATTAGTTATTAAAGCAAATACTTCAATAATATACGTTATTACAAACGAAGAAGAGAGGCTAGAGTATATAATTAGACAATTTGTTCTTAAGGATATATCACAAGCAATTCATACTTGGGACTTTATTGAAGGTTATTATGGTGATATATTAAGTGCAGAAAAAATAGCATTAAGGAATCCTTTGCAAGCCTTAAGAACTATAGAAAGTTTTAGTGACAGCTATAACGCGCTATTTTTATTAAAAGATTTTGATCGCTTTTTTAATGATAATAGTATCTCTAGAAAACTACAAAACTTGTCAAGGAAAATAAGTGAACGAAATCAAACTATTATAATAGTGTCTTCTGAGCCTAATCTTTCGCTAGCATCAGCAGAATTTATGACTTCTCTTTATTTAGGCTTACCCAGTAAATATGAAATTAGCCTTGAGATTACTCGTCTTTTACACTACTTTCCTCGATCTAACAATTGCGAGGTATTGATTGATTTATTAAGCAATGCTTGCCAAGGGCTCTCAATTATTCAAATTCGTTCCATAGCGGCCAAGTTCTTAGTACAACATCAAGTACTTGATGAACTTGCTATTGATTTTTTCGTGGAGGAAAAGCAAAAAAAAATTAAAGAGACTGGTAAATTAGAACTTTACTCAAACAATCTTAGATTGGATGATATTGGTGGACTTCACTTATTAAAAGAATGGCTATCAAAAAGGCTTACAGCATTTTCTTCAGCATCTGTTCGATATGGATTACCTTATCCTAAAGGATTGCTACTAATTGGGATACAAGGAACTGGTAAGTCAATGACAGCAAAAGCAACTGCTACATTCTTAGGGATCGCCTTACTAAGGCTAGATATTGGAAGGCTCTTTGCAGGAGTAGTTGGAGAATCAGAATCTAATCTTAGGCAAGCTATTCAGATAGTTGAAGCATCTGCTCCTTGTGTATTGTGGATAGATGAAATTGATAAAGCTTTCACAAAGAATACAGCTGTGGGTGATGGTGGTACTACAGGTAGAGTACTAGCTACACTTTTAACGTGGCTTTCCGAAAAAGAATGTCCAGTGTTTATTGTAGCTACAGCTAATCATGTAGAGAATTTACCATCAGAAATAGTCAGAAAAGGCCGTTTTGACGAAATATTTTTTATTAATTTACCTGATTTATTGGAAAGACAGCAAATTTTTGAGGTGCACCTTTCTAAATTACGCCCCAAAACATGGCATCGATACAATACAACTTACCTCGCAAAATGTTCTGTTCTTTTCTCGGGAGCAGAAATTAAACAGGTCATAATTGAGGCGATGTATCTATCTTTCATGGAAAACCGAGAATTAAATTCAGAAGATATCTTAAATGAGATCAATCATACAGTACCGCTTGCATTTACTGATCAAGTTAATATTAATAAACTACAGACTTGGGCAAATTTAGGCAAAGCCAGACTTGCATAAAGTATGCTATTATTTGGCTTACCTTAAATTAGTATCGAGAACTATACATTTCTGAACTAACTTCATTTAAATTTAAATTCCTTCTAAGTGGCCTAGTAACAAGTTCTAAAATATCTTTTGCATTTGAAAAACCATGTATGGGAGCGAATGTGAATTCTACAGACCACTTAGTATTAATCCCACGAGCTTCCAGTGGATTTGCATGAGCCATACCAGTAATCACTAAATCTGGCTGTAGATCTCTAATACGATCTAATTGATTATAATTATCAGGTTTTTCGATAATTTTTGGAATTGGAACATTCATCTCACGACATGTTTTTTCTAACAGTAATAATTCAGCACCTTGATAACGTTTATCCATGTATGGTATGCCAATTTCATACACTGTCATACCGCATCTAATTAAAAACCGAGCAAGCGAAATTTCAAGTAGATTATCTCCCATAAAAAATACAGACTTTCCACGGACTAGCTCAAGATAGTTTTCAAGACTAGACCAAACCTCTGACTCTCTCTCATCTAGTTTAGTAGGAGTAATATTGAAAACTGAGCAAATCTTTTCAATCCATGCACGAGTGCCATCAGGCCCAATTGGAAAAGGGGCACCAATTAGCTTAGTTTTGCGTCTGCGCATCAAAGTGGTAGCTGTTCTACTCAGAAAAGGGTTGACACCAGCCACATAATACTGCTCATTAATTAATGGTAATTCAGTGTATCTTGTTGAAGGTAACCAACCTTGAACTTTAATACCTTGTTTGGACAGTTCATAAGTTAACTGTTTAACTACAGCATCAGGTAATGACCCAAATAGAACTAAAGGTGGATGAATGGCATCCGTAGTTGCTTCTATCCCATTCTTAGATAGGTAATTTTTGTTGTCTGGACATCTTTGTGCCATGGCTGCTAAAACAGTATCTTCTCCTTGAGTAAAAGCATAATCCAAGCCATTAGCTCTAGCTACGATAATTGGAATATCAATATCAGCTTCTAGCTTTGGAGCTATACCCTCTAGATCCATTTTTATAATTTCTGTAGTGCAAGTGCCTATCCAGAAGATTACACTAGGACTCCGATCTTTTTTTATTTGTAAGCAGAGTCTTTTTAACTCTGCGTAATCGTTTAACTGGGCAGAGATATCGCCTTCTTGCAGCTCGGCCATTGCATACCGAGGTTCTGCAAAGATCATAACTCCCATTGCATTTTGTAAAAAATATCCACAAGTTTTTGTGCCGATTACCAAAAAGAAACTATCTTCAATTTTTTGATATAACCATGAAACACAACTAATAGGGCAGAAAGTGTGGTAGTTACCTGTTTCACATTCAAAAGTTAATTTATTCTCGTTAGAGATTGTCATATATAGATATTGATGATGAAAGTAATGAGATATATTTATATAATCATAAAGTTTAATTCTTCCTGGGGAGTATTACTACTCTCAGAGTGTTCTTGAGGATTTAAATAAAAATCAGAAAGTAGGCTGAACAGTTCTCTATCAGAAGATTCCTTAGGGATAATACCTTCTGGTTTAGAAATTAACTGGTCTGCAATATTTAAATAATAATCGCAAACGTAAGATAAGTTGTTATCTTGAGCAGACATTTCAAATAAAGTTTTGCCTTTTACCCGTGATATTCTTATATCTTCAATTAAAGGTAATACTTCAAGTACAGGCATCGGTACAGACTTAATATATTTATCAATTAAATCTCGCTTGGAAGTTCTATTACCAATTAGTCCCGCCAGTCTTAAAGAGTGCGTGCGTGCTTTTTCACGTACAGAGGCAGCTATTCTATTAGCTGCAAATAAAGCATCAAATCCATTATCTGTAATTATAAGACAATAATCAGCATAGTTAAGAGGAGCGGCAAAACCTCCACAAACAACATCTCCTAATACATCAAATAGTATTATATCGTATTCATCAAAAGCATTAAGCTCTTTTAAGAGCTTTACAGTTTCACCAACTACATAGCCACCACAACCAGCACCAGCTGGTGGTCCACCCGCTTCTACACAGTCAACACCACCATATCCTTTATAGATAACGTCTTCTGGCCAGACATCTTCATAATGGTAATCTTTTGATTGTAGTGTATCGATGATGGTAGGGATCAAGAATCCTGTTAAAGTGAATGTACTATCATGTTTGGGATCACAACCAATTTGTAACACTTTTTTTCCTCTGTTGGCTAAAGCAACAGAAATATTACAACTTGTTGTTGATTTTCCAATACCACCTTTTCCATATACTGCTAGTTTCATAAGATAACTCCTTGGTTTGGGATTTATAGTAAAGGTCCTGCTCTTATAACTATGAGCTTAGCTTAATACATTATATAAGTATTGTCCTGTTATACAAAAAGTTTTGTATAGATACTATTGAGTTACGACAGATATGTAAATGAAAGACTAAATGTATATGTTTCATATAACCTTGGCACTGAGCTACTTTCCCAAAAGGCTTCCCCTTCAGTATCATTGCCGCTGTAGTGTTTAACAATCGAGTTCGGGATGGATCGATGTGGGTCCACTGCGCTATAAGTATCAAGGTTTAAAACTATTTTTTAGATGGTGTAAATCAAGTCCTCGGTCTGTTAGTACGTCTCAGCTACATACATTACTGCACTTACACTTGACGCCTATTTAACGGCTAATCTTGCCGTGACCTTAACCGTTTAAAACGGTGAGAGTACTCATCTTAAGGTTGGCTTCCCACTTAGATGCTTTCAGCGGTTATCCTTTCCGCACTTAGCTACCCAGCGTTTACTATTGGCATAATAACTGGTACACCAGCGGTGCGTCTCTCCCGGTCCTCTCGTACTAAGGAGAGCTCCTTTCAATACTCTAACGCCTGCACCGGATATGGACCGAACTGTCTCACGACGTTCTGAACCCAGCTCGCGTACCGCTTTCATGGGCGAACAGCCCAACCCTTGGGACGTACTACCGCCCCAGGATGCGATGAGCCGACATCGAGGTGCCAAACCTCCCCGTCGATGTGAACTCTTGGGGGAGATCAGCCTGTTATCCCTAGAGTAACTTTTATCCGTTGAGCGACAGCCCTTCCACTCGGCACTGTCGGATCACTAAGGCCGACTTTCGTCTCTGCTCGACTTGTAGGTCTTGCAGTCAAGCTCCCTTATGCCTTTACACTCTACGACTGATTTCCAACCAGCCTGAGGGAACCTTTGCACGCCTCCGTTACTTTTTAGGAGGCGACCGCCCCAGTCAAACTGCCCACCTGAAACTGTTCCTTGGCCGGATAACGGCTTTCAAGGTTAGAATTCTAGCTTTTCCAGAGTGGTATCTCACTGATAGCTCAAATAGATCCGCAAATCTATTTTCTTAGCTTCCCACCTATGCTGCGCAAGAAAAGCTCAAACCCAATTCCAAGTTACAGTAAAGCTTCATAGGGTCTTTCTGTCCAGGTGCAGGTAGTCCGCATCTTCACAGACAAGTCTATTTCGCCGAGTCTCTCTCCGAGACAGTACCCAAATCGTTACGCCTTTCGTGCGGGTCGGAACTTACCCGACAAGGAATTTCGCTACCTTAGGACCGTTATAGTTACGGCCGCCGTTCACCGGGGCTTCAGTCGTCAGCTTCGTATAAATACTAACCGACTTCTTTAACCTTCCGGCACTGGGCAGGCGTCAGCCCCCATACATTGTCTTGCGACTTAGCGGAGACCTGTGTTTTTGATAAACAGTCGCTTGGGTCTGGTTATTGCAACCCTACAAGGGTACCCCTTCTTCCGAAGTTACGGGGCCATTTTGCCGAGTTCCTTAGAGAGAGTTATCTCGCGCCCCTTGGTATACTCTACCTACCTACCTGTGTCGGTTTCGGGTACAGGTGTTTATTATTTAAGATATGTCGAGCTTTTCTAGGAAGTATGACATCAATCACTTTAGCACCTTAGTACTTTGTATTCACTTCTCTGCTCAGAATGTTTTCTCCATTCCTCATCACATCGAAAGTTTAAACCGGTAACCAACATCCGGCTGACTTAGCCTTCTCCGTCCCTCGTTATCAATAATAAACAGTACAGGAATATTAACCTGTCATCCATCGACTACGCTTTTCAGCCTCGCCTTAGGCCCTGACTCACCCTCCGTGGACGAACCTTCCAGAGGAAACCTTAGGTTTTCGGGGCATTGGATTCTCACCAATGTTTTCGCTACTTAAGCCGACATTCTCACTTCTGCTTTGTCCACATCCGCTTACGCTAATGCTTCAACCTTACACAGAACGCTCCCCTACCGATGTTAAACATCCCACAGCTTCGGCAAGATACTTAGTCCCATTCATTTTCGGCGCAGGATCACTGGACCAGTGAGCTATTACGCACTCTTTAAAGGGTTGCTGCTTCTAAGCAAACCTCCTGGTTGTCTATGCATTCCCACTTCCTTTGCCACTTAGTAAATATTTAGGGGCCTTAGCTGGTGGTCTGGGCTGTTTCCCTTTTGACAATGAAGCTTATCCCCCACTGTCTCACTGGTTGATTACACACTTAGTATTCAGAGTTTGCCTCGATTTGGTACCGCTTTCACAGCCCGTACCGAAACAGTGCTTTACCCCTAAGCTATAGCATCAACCGCTGCGCCAAAACGCATTTCGGGGAGAACCAGCTAGCTCCGGATTCGATTGGCATTTCACCCCTAATCACAACTCATCCGCTGATTTTTCAACATCAGTCGGTTCGGACCTCCACTTAGTGTTACCTAAGCTTCACCCTGGCCATGACTAGATCATCCGGGTTCGGGTCTGTAAACAGTGACGAACGCTCTTATCAAGCTCGCTTTCACTATGGCTCCGGTATTCTTTACCTTAACCTGCCACTGCATACAAGTCGCCGGCTCATTCTTCAACATGCACGAGGTCAGACGTTAAGTCGTCCTCCCACTGCTTGTAAGCTTACGGTTTCATGTTCTATTTCACTCCCCTCCCGGGGTTCTTTTCACCTTTCCCTCGCGGTACTGTTTCACTATCGGTCATTCAGGAATATTTAGCCTTACGAGGTGGTCCTCGCTGATTCACACGGGATTTCACGTGCCCCATGCTACTCGGGATATAGCTAAAGTAGTTTTGGTTTTCAGTTACAGGATTATCACCTTCTATGATACATTATTCCAAATGTTTTACTTAACCTTGACTAATCTTTTGATTGCTATCCCACGACCCCATAAAAACATGTTTTTATGGTTTAGGCTGTTCCCATTTCGCTCGCCGCTACTAAGGGAATCGCTTTTGCTTTATTTTCCTCTGGTTACTAAGATGTTTCAGTTCGCCAGGTTTGCTCTTTCCTGTCTATAGATTCAACAGGTAGTATGAAGAGTTTCCTCATTCGGGTATCTCCGAGTCAAAGCTTGCTTCCAGCTCGTCGAAGTGTTTCGTCGGTAGCCACGCCCTTCATCGCTTCTGAATGCCAAGGTATTCACCGTAAGCTCTTATTATCTTGAATTACACAAGTATGTTCTAAAAAATAGTCTAAAATAGTTTTTTATGCGCTGGAGATAAGCGGACTCGGACCGCTGACATCTGCCTTGCAAAGGCAGCGCTCTACCAACTGAGCTATACCCCCATGGTTGGGCTATCCTGGATTTGAACCAGGGACCTCACCCTTATCAGGGGTGCGCTCTAACCAACTGAGCTAATAGCCCTTACGCAATTATATAAAGTATACTATTTTAATACGATCTAGGTTTATAAAAATCCCTAAAAGGAGGTGATCCAGCCGCACCTTCCAGTAC